CTGGAATCTACACATTGATTCTTTTTTTTTCGCGATTTTTGTTGAACCGTATGCATCAAAAGGTGCATGTACGGCTCTTAAGGGATACAAATTTTATCCTAATCAACCGACTTTATCGAGAAAGATTACTTTTTTTAGGCCAAGAGGTTGATAGCGAGATTTCGAATCAACTTATTGGTCTTATGGTATATCTCAGTATAGAGAATGATAACAAGGATCTGTATTTGTTTATAAACTCTCCTGGCGGATGGGTAATCCCCGGAGTAGCTATTTATGATACTATGCAATTTGTGCAACCCGATGTGCATACAATATGCATGGGATTAGCCGCTTCAATGGGATCTTTTATCCTGGTCGGCGGAGAGATTACCAAACGTCTAGCATTCCCTCACGCTTGGCGCCAATGAGTTTTTTAAGAACAAAAAAAAAAGACTATGCCTTCGCCATATGAAATAGGAATATTAAGTAATAATAGCATGGCACTTCGAATTCGATATGAGAAATTTTTTTTTTTCAAAACATTAGATTATATATCGAAAGAGTAGTATGAAATTAGTATAAAATAAAGGGTATTCTCGATTTTTTCTTATTTATCGGTGACCATTACCATTTCAGCGTCACAAACTTTTTTGTTTTCACAACAGAAAACTTTTAACAATATTTATGTTATTGTTATGAAAGAGTACGAAAAAAAAAAAAAGAAACTTTGGGATTGCTGAATCACAGACGAGAGAAATATATAAAAAGCAACGGAGCCATCATAGTATTTTTTAACTGCTCCGAAAGGAAGGATGGTAATTGGATCATTTGCCGATCTGAATCGGATAAATCCTATATCTATATTTTTTTCTCTTTCTTCGATGGAAATGGAAATGGAAGGTAAAGTGAATTCCATTGTATAGCCGTATGCAATGCGCAAAGGATGCCTGTACGGTTGCTCAATTCTATCTTTCTTTTTTTATTATTCTTTATCTCTTCTCCTCACCTAATCATGCGAGATAGAGGAACCATTTGTTATATTATCAGGGTAATGATACATCAACCTGCGAGTTCTTTTTATGAGGCGCAAACGGGAGAATTTATCTTGGAAGCAGAAGAACTACTGAAACTGCGCGAAACCATCACAAGAGTTTATGTACAAAGAACGGGCAAACCCTTATGGGTTGTATCCGAAGATATGGAAAGGGATGTTTTTATGTCAGCAACAGAAGCCCAAGCTCATGGAATTGTTGATCTTGTAGCGATTGAATAAAAAAAAAATAGCATTAAGTTGACGAAAATCGCCGATTTGAGATTTTATCTTCTTACTTATTAACGGGTTTACTAATATTCTATTCATCTATTAAATAGAGAAGTAATTCATAATCATCCGGTTAGGATCGATCTAAACCAGCCCATTTATTATGTATACGATTCAACATGCCAACTATTAAACAACTTATTAGAAACACAAGACAGCCAATCAGAAATGTTACGAAATCCCTCGCTCTTGGGGGATGTCCTCAGCGTCGAGGAACATGTACTAGGGTGTATGTGCGACTCGTTCAGATCACCATTGGGAGAAAAAAGGGAAAGAAATTTCCCAGTATCAATGATCAGTACTAGTCAATAGTATAAAATGGAAGGAAGAAGGCCATTCACTATCTATATCTATATATCGAAAACTAAAAAAAAAAGATCTATTCAATTCTCTTCTATTGTATATGAAATTTATGGTTTCCGATGAGAAAACATTCCTCATTGGTAACAAATAGTTATCCATTAAGCGGGGAAATCCTATTTTCAAAGCCGAAATCTTATGCCTATACTCTTGCAAAAACGGACTAAGAGGGTCAGCTACCCAGCCAATCTTCATAATTAAATACCGTTACTGTATAGGTAGATCTCGTTGTGAAAGACCTATTACTAGATAATTCATGGGTAGAGCCAAAGAATTTGAACTGTGCAAGTTGCTAATAGCATTGATTAAATGAAATAAGGGACTCCGGTGTATAGAGAGGACCTCACCGTTTAAGACATAACCATAGAAACGATGGAATCCACTATTTCGCTATTCATTTCTATTTATTACTTTTTTCTGTTTTTTGATACCTAGTATCAATACTCGTTTCGAGGTGAAATGCCTATAAAAAAAGACAAATTGTGGTTGGGAAGGTTATAGTAGCAAAAGCCATTTGAATTTGTATTTTATACATTGGAAGAATCCGTTTTGTTATTAATAAACTAGGAAAAGGGAAAAGAATAACTGAAAGAAAGGAAATCAATTAGTTATTCATGAAAGTTTCATTTATTCAATGACTAGAATTAGACGAGGATATATAGCTCGGAGACGTAGAACAAGAATGCGTTTATTTGCATCAAGCTTTCGGGGGGCTCGTTCAAGACTTACTCGAACAATTATTCAACAGAAAATAAGATCTTTGGTTTCGTCTCATCGAGATAGAGATAGGAAAAAGAGAGATTTTCGTCGTTTGTGGATCACTCGGATAAATGCAGTAATTCGCGCGAATAGAGTATACTCTAGTTATAGTATATTAATACACAATCTGTACAAGAGACAGTTGCTTCTTAATCGTAAAATACTTGCACAAATAGCTATATTAAATAGGAATTGTCTTTATATGATTTCTAATGAGATCATAAAATAAAAAAGGAAATTGTAAGGAATTCGTCAGAATATTTTAAATGGAGTTCGCTGGAGAATGAACTCCGGGAAGGTAGAGTAGAAATTAGTATGATAAAGAGAATATGATAAAGTTGCTCAAAATGAAATGAGCGAATATGTCCAATATCCAATAAAAAAAGATTTCTTCTTCTTCCCCAATTTTTTTTCTTAAAATTTTTCGAACAAAATATCAATCTGTGTTTGAGTTCGGATTTGAATTTGAATTTGGGTTCAATTGAGGAGTAAAGTAAGTCTACTTTTTTTTTATTTATTTAGGGTTCTAAGACCAGTAGCTCCGGAGGTCGACTCGCTTCTTTCAAATTGTTTCTCATTATTAAGAAAAGGTAACAAAGATAAAATACGAGCTTGTTTTATAGCAATAGTAATTAATCGTTGTTGTTTTAAGGTTAATCTATTTACCCGTCTAGATAATATTTTTCCTTGTTCACTAATAAATCGACTAATTAAACTCATGTTTCTATAATCAATTCGATCCCCCGATTGGATCGGGGGCAAACGCCTACGAAAAGATCGCTTGGATTTAAGAAAGAGTCGCTTGGATTTTTCCATGGTTTGTTTATTCCTTATCCCCAAAATCCTATTTCAATCTGATCCAAAAAGATTTTGAATTCAAAATATAGGATTTGATTTGGCTTTTTTTTTTTTAGTTAGTTAAATTATGTTAACTAGAATATATAGAATAATATGGTATATATAGAATATGTCCTTTTCGTGTTCCTTGTAAGAGTGACACACAGGCACTTGATTCGAGTTATTTCTTTATCTCCCCGTGAATCGTATGTTTGTAACAATAGGGACAGAATTTTCTCAATTCCAATCGACTAGGCGTATTGTGTCGATTCTTTTGAGTAATATATCTGGAAAGACCCCTTGATTCCTTATTAAGACCGTTTCGAACACAGTTGGTACATTCTAAAATAACCGTTACTCGGACATCTTTACCCTTGGCCATGAACCTCCTTTGCGTTTTTGATTCAACCAACTCTTCTACTTTCCGCGAAAAAAGAAATAAAAAAAAAAAGAAGTAAAACAACAAACTAATATTTAGGTATATTTTGAATCGAATTCGATTCAATGTACAGTATTTCATTAAAAGATCTTGTATGATCTTCTTGCCCTAGACACATTTCTGTTCTCACAATATTATTTCGAAATGGAATTGGAGACTAAACCCGAATTTTGCCGAGGTTGAATCTACTTTTTTATTTCTCTTTCCTCCTTTCTTTATTATACTTCTACTTATTATATTGTATTGAATTCTATTTTATCTAAAAAAAAAAAAGAAAAGAGGGGGAGGGATTAGTCACAAATCTTTTGATTCTATCTCTAATCTTCTTCACCCCTTCCCATGTCAATAACTAGAATGAGAAAAAAGGGAATGTCAACGCATCCGGAAATAAACGATTGATCTCTATCAAAAGACCTGCTAAAGCCCCAAACCATAGAGTACTTAGTACCGGTGCCACGGAAAGATATGTTTTTAGATCTCGCATTTTAAATCCTCCTTCTTTTTTCTTTTTATTTATTGTATTATTTATTGTAATGCCTAACGGTAATCCATATATGATCCGATATAATAACTATATGTAAGTAGTTAAGGACCGCTTGTATTTGTACACGGAATTCCTAATTCCAATGGAAATTTACAATGATTCGGTAGATAAAATTTTCCTTTTCTTAAAACCGAAAAAGACGTCCCTTCCGACTGAGCATTCCCAAAAAATATTCCTTTTTTTAGTTATTTTTTACGATGGGTTTCAGATTCATGTGTATATAAGCCTTCTATTATTATTATATGTTACATGAGAATAAAAAAAAAATGTCAAGATAACTTGGATATATCAATGGAAAAAATAAGGATTTTGAAAACAAGACAGGGATTCTATAAAATGACACTGTAGACAAATTGAAAGGGATGTAGCGCAGCTTGGTAGCGCGTTTGTTTTGGGTACAAAATGTCACGGGTTCAAATCCTGTCATCCCTACCTATTACTTCTCGTCTGAGCAGTAACGAGGGATTCATTGAAATCGATTAAAATCAGGCATACATAATCTTTTTTTTATTATATCATATTCTATATGATAGTCTTATGCATACAAGATGTATTCGGGTTAGAAAAAAAATCCTCTTCTTTTTTTTTAGTTTTAGCTAGTGTGATAATGATAAGAAGATAAGAAAGCGCTCTTAGTTCAGTTCGGTAGAACGTGGGTCTCCAAAACCCGATGTCGTAGGTTCAAATCCTACAGAGCGTGATTCCAGTCTTGGTTAGGTTAGTCCGAAAATTACACTTAAATAATTGAAGAGTAATCTTAA